GAGTTCTTACTCTTCCAGCGAGACTTTGATCCATTCTATAATCTATAACATACTATAACATAAAAAAAGTTGGAAATTCGTCCAATCAACATAATATTCTATTCGTATAAATAAATGACAAAATGGGCCCCTTGCTCCGATGTTTCAAAATACTCCATTCCATTTTTTCTTATCATATTTTTAAAGAATTAACTCGATTGATTGATTCAGAACATCTGTTCCTCCCTAATATCTATAAATTCTTCCGAAGTCAGAAGAAAGAAAGAATCAATCGATTTCTTAGATGACACAATATGATATGGATTTATGTAAATGAGATATCATGCAAATCATTTCTATACTAATAGAACCCTACTCTATTTATTTTAGTATCCCATCAAAGTTAAAATTAATTTTAATTTATTTTATAAGTATAAGTTCTGAGTTACCCCCCCCCCCCTCCCTTTTTTTATTTTGTTTGTCCACTACTTCTTATTTATACTTATAAATCTAAACAAAAAGGGATTCCGATAAACCAGGAAAATAAAATATAAAATAAGAATAGGAATCTTTAACGAGCGAGATCAAGAATCATTATTATTTCGACACAAGAAAAGGAATTTTATACCCTTTTCTTGTGTCGAAGATTAGGAAGACAAGTAATCCCTCCTAGAATCATTTGTTCCTTTCATTTATTCATTTATCCCCTGCTTTATATTATCCTCCTACTTATGTCTATTATCTACTCAAATTATATTCTATTAGATATAGAATATAAAACTATTGATGCATTATATGGCATTTTAATCTGGCAATAGTGACATGGTCGCACCACTCCAATTTGGGATTGAAAGAGGGGGGTAACACAAAAAATTCCTAACATCTCGCATAAAAAAGAGTATAAACAAGCAAAAGGCTTTTCATGATTTTTTTGGATCATACGTAATTGCATCGATCAACAAGAATTTAGCTCTTTTTAGCAACTTGATGTTGATAAATCCGTGGATCTAGAAATTCATTTCGGACAATTGAACCTTCTCAAACTGTTTCTTTTTAAGAACCAAAAAGATTTGTGCCAGAATAACAGATGCAAAGAAGAACAAAAGGCCTTGGACACGTAATGGGTCTTGAAGTACTATTTCTGCATCTCCCTGACCAAATCCACCCACATTGGGATTACTCGTTAATGGTTGATCAAGCTTGATAGATTCACCCTCTGAAACAAGAAGTTCCGGTCCTGGAGGTATAATATTAACCACTTGATGTCCATCCGATGCATCCGCTATGGTTATTTCATATCCCCCCTTTTCTTTACGTATAATTTTGCTTATTATACCCGCTGCTGTAGCATTATAGACTGTATTGTTACTCTTGCTCCCGTCAGGATAAATCTGACCCCTTCCCCTGTTCCCGCCCACGTATATGGGATATTTTAAGAAGTGAACGTCCTTCTTAGTAGCGGGGTCCGGGGAAAGAATAGGAAAGGTGATTTCACTATATTTCTGACCAGGAACAGGACCTATCACAAGAATATTTTTTTTAGTGGGGCGATAGCTCTGAAAAGACAGATTTCCTATCTTTTCTTTCATCTCGGGAGAAATACGATCGGGGGGAGCTAATTCGAATCCCTCGGGTAAAATAAGAACAGCCCCTACATTCAAAGCTCCCTTTTTGCCATTAGCAAGAACTTGTTTCAGTTGCATATCATAAGGGATTCTAACAACCGCTTCAAATACAGTATCGGGAAGTACCGCTTGTGGAACCTCAATATCCAAGGGCTTATTAGCTAAATGGCAATTGGCACATACAATACGCCCAGTCGCTTCTCGTGGATTTTCATAACCCTGCTGTGCAAAAATGGGATATGCATTTGAAATGGATGTCTGAGTTATTACATATACTATGATCGATACGGAAATGGATCGAGTCATCTGTTCCTTTATCCAAAAAAAGGTATTTCTAGTTTGCATAGTCCAATCATTGATCCCAAAAATTTCTACAATAAATTAGGTAGGTCGCTAGTATAGTTCCCTATCCACGATTCTGATATGATATTGTACTGGAATAATTTTACTGGAATATAGTAGGAATCCCCTAGATGGGTAGAAATCGAAAGAGTGAGTCAGATTTTGAATGGTTTGTTTATTTACAAAGTAACAAACATTAGGATTGGATTAACATCAGTAGATTATTTTTCAGTCATTCATTGAGTGATAAATCACTACAAGTGACGGAGATACACGATTTAAATAACGAAAGATCCAATATTTTAAAATTGTATCTAGAATGACTGGAAAAGTGGAAACAAGACCAGATATAATTTGATCGTTATGAGCAAATCCAAAATCTTTGTAGACAGAGCCAATCATTAGTTCCCAACCATGGGGTGAGTGGAATCCGATACATAAATCAGTTAATAAAAGAATAGAAAAAGCTTTTATTGTGTCGCTTAAGTTATATAGGAATTCCTGAACCCAAGAATTAAGAATAAAAAGTCCTTCATTACCCAGAATAGAATAACCGCTTAGAATAGCGAAACAGATTATATTTGTCGAGAGGTGCAAAATCGTATGGATATGACTCTCATTGTGCATCTTGACTAATTGGATCGTTTCTTTGTGGATTCTCCTTTGTATATGTGTCTCCGGGTATTCCTTTATCATTTCGTCCAAGAGGAATAGTTCTTCTAATTCTATGAATTTTTCTAAAATGTTCTTTTCTTGAATATCATTCAAAAAGGTTTCGGATTGCCTAGTATTCCACCAATTAGTAACCCAAGATTCCAGCCATTTATTAAATGAGAGAGAGATCCACCAGGGCAAAAAAACTATAGATGCAAGATATGGAAGGGAAGTGAATGCTTTCTTTTTTGCCATTTTTTATCTGTGATTGTTAATGAACCCACCTCATTTGCCGGCTCTACCCGATCTAATATTTCTATGAAGCATGAGTTCTATAACAAGGTATCGAACCTATGGATCTATTCCCCGTTTTTTTATTTGTAATTAATTTGTAGTCCTTGGATCTAGAAAGAATATAGAAATAGAAAAATTGAATAAGGGCCGCTTCAAATGAATAAATAATAAAATATTGTTTCCAGATATCTCAATTGGTAAAATTTGAAGCAATTGCATTCTTTCGATAAATGCCCGAAAGAGCCACTTCAAGTTCAAGTAATGAATATTATTCGCCTTAAATTTAAATTAAATCAAAATGTTTCTAAAAGTTTCACTGACTACCCCCCCCATATACCAGGAATAATTGAGGGAAATTTCTGAAGAATATTGATGTGATCATGAAATAAAAAATGGGTGGTAAAACAAGATAAAAATTGGATAGTTATAAGAGATCCAATCGTTTGGTCATCAAGAAAAGAAGGGTCGATTGACAAAAGAAAAGAGATAATTTACAAGATATGATCCATTTGAATCTAAGGTATCAATTTAAAATATTGTACCTAAAAAGATGAATTCTGCATTCTGAAATGTTCTGATTCTGATATGTGATGAATCCATACTTATTAGATTTGTTACTTGTTTTGTTACTGAATTGAGTTGATTTCCATACGCATAAAAAATAATTTTGGCGGACTGCTTCGTTTTATGGTTGTTCCATATACGTATGCTTTGGCTCGAATGAGCAGGAAACTTCAGTTAAGTTTTGTTATAGTTATATAAAAAAAAAGAGAAGTCTTAAGTTCTTTCTCTTATGTTGAGAAAGCATCTTTTCAGTTCATTTCAAAATACTTCAATTGGTACGCGCAAAAAATATGCCAATTCAGCAGCTTTTTGCTCAATTTCTCGTGGAGTAAAATTCTCATCAGTACGAGTCAAGGGAATGGCCCCCTGGCCTCTTACTTCCATATAAAGGACACGACGAGGATAAAGACCCTCTTTAACTTCTATTCTGATCGACTGGATATCTCTCATAAGGAATCGGAGGAAGATGCGACGATTTATTCCAGGAAATCCCCAACGAAAAATACACACTCTTCCTTCTTTTCTATCGAATCGATCATAACCACCGCCTACATTCCACGAAATTGTACACCACAAATAGGAGCTAATGAACAGACCTGCGATCCCATAAAAAGACATCACAATTCCTTGTGGAAAAAAAATTATTTGCTGAGACGGAAATAAAGATATCAGATTCCTGCCAATATAACTGGAAGTTCCAACCAATAAGAATCCTAGTGAACCTAAAAAAAGGATAAAGGCCCAGCAGAAATTACTTGTTTTTCGAGACCCCATTATAAGTTCTATCCATATACGTTCTGATCGCCAGCTCATACTAGATCAAGTTGCATTTTATTGGAATTGAGAGAATAACCCAAATGAATTTAACTTTACTTTTTTTGTTTCCGAAGTAACTCTCATCAACTAGCACTATTATGATGTGAACCGTTAGGAGTAATTCATCGAATTGATTAGATATAAAATAATAGCATCCCCTTCATATGATCCCACTATGGATATCCACATACATATAGATACATTGACTTTCCATTCCAGACATCTGTTGATTTATTTTAAAATAGCTATAATGCATTTAGCCATATATCATGTTTCCGCATGCATAACAGCTCTTTCATTTGTGTTCGGGGGAAGCCGCATGTTGTACCATATTCCACTCAATAGATATCTGGATTATTATCCAAGTCTTGAAAAAAAAAAATGTATGAAATTTGGTCTCATTGAATCTAGACAATCTTGTTTTTTTGAACATGAAGAGATAAAGAAGCCATTGCAATTGCCGGAAATACTAGGCCCACTAAAGGCACAAAAATAGAAGGTAAGTTGTTCATAGAATGGGTACCTCGATTTAATATTTGTACCTGTTTGTTATAAAGATATCTTATGATAAGTATATCTATTATAAGTATATAATAAGTGCAAGGAATGTAGAACTAAATAAATGTACTTATTCGTACTTATTCACCTTTATACATGAAGTATATGTATGATAATCCACTTTATTATTTATTATTATTGTTCTTTCTTATCTTCTAAGAAAGAAAGAGTTGCTTATGAATTCCTGAAAGATTCGTTAGACTCCGATCCAACTGGGATTCTTAGTAAAAATGGGGGGTTCTCGGGGGATTCTATATTTGAATTATATATACATACGTAAGAAGGGAACCTTAAATTATTTTAATTTTCCGGAAGGAAGAATTCACTCTTTTATCCTGTTGATAGAGGGTTCTTGATTACTAATCATGAACATAGGTAAAAAAAACAAGGATCTGGAGTAAAAAACAAAAAAGTAATTATATTAAACTTCTGATTCTTCCTACAATTAAATCTTATGTCACCAAAACCAAAGAAAACCCCATTTTTATTATTTTTAGATAAACTAAATACTTGTTTGCCACTTTTCCACAAATAAAATAATTGAACTTAATACTCTACTTGATTGAATTTGAATTCAAGGGAAAGAAACCGTGGAGCTGAAATAACTCACTCAGAACGCCTTTTAAAAGATTACGTGGTACGATTGGATCGAATAAGCCCTTATGGAATAAATACTCAGCTGTTTGTGAACCATCAGGTACTGTCTTATTCAATGTTTGTTCAATTACTCTTTTACCCGCAAATGCTATGTAGGCATTTGGTTCGGCAATAATGATATCCCCCAACATACCAAAACTAGCTGTCACCCCACCGGTTGTAGGAGATGTAAGGATTGATACATAGAATAACTTTTTATTTGATTGATAATTATATGAAGCGGAAGATATTTTAGCCATTTGCATCAAGCTCAAACTTCCTTCTTGCATGCGCGCTCCTCCGGAAGCACACACTATAATAACAGGTAGAGATCTATTAGTAGCATACTCGATCAAACGGGTTATTTTCTCGCCTACTACGGATCCCATACTACCCCCCATGAACTGAAAATCCATAACCCCAATTGCTATGGGAATACCATTTAGTTGACCTATACCTGTTTGAACAGCCTCAGTTAAGCCCGTCTTTCTTTGATAAGAATTGATACGATCCTTATAAAGTTCCTCCTCCGAATGAAATTCAATAGGGTCCATAGAGACCATGTCTTCATCCATAGGATCCCAAGTACCGGTATCGATCGAAAGTTCGATTCTATCTGAACTACTCATTTTCAAATGATATCCGCATTGTTCACAAATATTCATTTTTGACCTAAAAAATTTCTTATAATTTAATCCATAACAATTTTCGCATTGAACCCACAAATGCCTGTATTTTTTATTTAGATCGAGATCATTATATCTTCCTCTTATATTTAAATCACTGCCATTCGTGCTAGTTTTTATACTGGAACTCTCACTACTATTTACACATTCACTACAAATGTAACTATAAATGTAACTGTCACTGTAATTGTCGCTACCACTTAAAATGTAACTATCAATACGGATTTCAGAACGAAGATAACTATCAATGCAACTATTAATGTAATTATTCCAACTATATTTAGTATCATAAATGTAACGATCATAGTATGGATTGTCACTATTAGAGCCATTATTCTGATAACTAGAAAAAGAACTTTCTAGTTCACTCAGAAAAGAATGATCATTGTCAATCTCAAAAATCTTATTTTCAATATCAAAATATATGGAATAACTGTCCCCATTACTATCCCTAACTAAAAAAGTGTCATCAGAGATGAAACCCTGAATTCCCCTGACACCGAATAAAGGATAAACATTACTGCAACTAGAACTGCCACTATCACCCCAACTATGAATGTTTTTATCCATATTATTTATAATATGGTCTTCACCTCCACTGGTATTTCCAATAGGACCAAGACTTTCCATTGATTTACTTAGCCCACACGCGTGTTCTAACTCCTCGTTAGACAACATCGAATTGAACCACCATTTTTCCATAGAGCCTTCCTGCCCCCTATTTGCATGAACATACAATAGATGAATAGTCATTCGATGAAAAATCATTTGAATATTTACTATCGGAATAAGCATATAGATCCAATTACTAGGATCATTAACTAATAACGAGTGAGTATTGAAAGAAATAATTCTCTTTTGTGGGAATCGGGGGTATCACTTCACTATATATGACGGAACCCCCTCTTCAATTATAAATAGAAGTTCTCCCATGTCGTGTAAAATTATCATTGAAAAGATAAATATTATTTTTTCGCCTATGTCCTATGAAGAATTTATTTTCGTATAATCTTGTCTAATAATAAGTTTCTATTGAAACACGAAATGAAAAGGACAATATACAGGATAGGTGGAAGGAGTTGTAATCCTTGGATCGATCCACGGTCCAAAACTACGGGATATAAATGATCCACCAGTCCCAGGGATCCATAGGATTAATTATGGATCCAACGCAAGACTAGAAGCATTGGGGTTGTTTAGTCTTAGATTTTGTATTCGGCTCAATCCTTTTAGTAAAAGATTGGGCCGAGTTTAATTATAATTCAATTAAGGGAACGAAGGGTAATTACTAGATTACTAATTACTGAATTACCAATTAATGGATTACAAAGTATCCATTGCTGGGA